CCAAAGCAAGCCACCCCGGAGAGAAATAAATGAATTCCAAAGATCTTGGGCAAATCCAAAGAGGGTTTTCCTGTACGTTCATCAGAAAATATTTCTAGATCCCAATAGACCCAATGCCAGATAGCTGCCAAAAAGCATAAGCCAGAAAACACAATATGCGCCCCAGCTACACCTTCGTAACTCCAAATCCCCGGATTCGTTACAGTTCCTCCTGTGATACTCCAACCCCCCCATGAATTGGTTATTCCTAAACGAGTCATGAAGGGTATAACGAACATACCCTGTCTCCACATTGGATCAAGAATAGGGTCAGAAGGATCAAAAACTGCTAATTCATACAGAGCCATCGAGCCCGCCCAACCAGCAACCAGAGCTGTATGCATTATATGAACGGAAAGCAACCGGCCGGGATCATTCAATACAACGGTATGAACACGATACCAAGGCAAACCCATGGAAAATACCCCTTTATCGAAGAAAAATAGACACTACGTAACTTTATTGCATTGGAAAAAATTATACTATGATTATCCTATAGACTTCCCCTGTTCAGGGGATTTTTTCCTAACAAGGGTTAGGTTAATATTGATTCTATATTCTATTCGTAATAATGGAAGAATTCTGTTCGTAAGAACAAAGAGAAACAGATTTATTCTATATTCGATAAGTACCAATATGCAATGGTGGATTGATACCATTTTCTATGAGAAAATTTGTCCATCCTTCATTTATCATTAGAAGGATCTATTCGTAAAAAATTTCCTTTATTTATTTTGTCTTTCTTTCTAAATTTTTCTAATCTATGGATAAAATAAATATGATAAAGCCAATATTATAAAGACAAGAAAAATAAAGACAATAAAACCATATTGTTACGTTTCCACATCAAAGTGAAATATAGTATTTAGTTCTTTTTTCTTTCAATCCATGCCTATTGGTGTTCCAAAAGTACCTTTCCGAAGTCCTGGAGAGGAAGATGCATCTTGGGTTGACGTATAGTGCGACTTGTCAGATATCTTGGGTCATATGGGATTTCCCCATTCTCTCCCCCGACCGAGATATCCTCTGTTTCGCCCAAGAAAGAGAAATTGAATTATCGAAAAATTGGAGCGTGAAATGCAATTAAATGCATTATTTGGGGGAATTCATAGAATTATATCAATTAGAATAATTTATGGTTGGCTTTGGCTGGACGAAAAAAATGAAGTATCCAGGCTCCGTTTAAAAAAAAACCCAATTGGTAATATATCTATGATTACTATGTGTATCATAAATGATTATTTGTAAAGTCATAACAAAAAGAAATGGTGATGGGAAGATTTGTCCTATATGTGCAAATCAAAATCGGGCGAATCTTTACCCGGAGTAGAGCATAAACCTAAAAAGATGAAAGAGACCCATTCAGGAACAAGAAAATACCATCGTAATTGGGATTGAATTTCGATGAAAGAATACATCAATGAGAAGTTAATTCGATAAGTTTATTTACCCTTTTTTTATATTATCAAAGAAGAAATCAAAATTCATCTTTATTGAAAAATCGAAGAAAAAGCCCTTTCATTAAAAAATTAGAAAAACCCGAAAAAGAAAGAGGACTGGAATCTATACATTGATTCTTTTCTTCGCAATTTTTTTGAACCGTATGCATCAAAAGGTGCATGTACGGTTCCTAAGGAATACAATTTTACCCTACTCAACCGACTTTATCGAGAAAGATTACTTTTTTTAGGCCAAGAGGTTGATAGCGAGATCTCGAATCAACTTATTGGTCTTATGGTATATCTCAGTATCGAGGATGAGACTAAAGATCTGTATTTGTTTATAAACTCCCCTGGTGGATGGATAATACCCGGAATAGCCATTTATGATACTATGCAATTTGTACGACCAGAGGTCCATACAATATGCATGGGATTGGCCGCGTCAATGGGATCTTTTATTCTGGTTGGAGGAGAAATTACCAAACGTCTAGCATTCCCTCACGCTTGGCGCCAATGAAGTTTTTTTATTTGAGAGAAAAAAGAAAACTATGCCTTCGCCATATGAATATTAAGTAATAATAGCATGGCACTTCGAATTCGATATGAAAAATTTTGTATTTTTTTTCAAAAGATTTGATTATGTATCGAGAGAGTAGTATGAGATAAAAGATATTTCCGACTTTCTCTTATCTATCGGAAGTCCAATTCAGCGTCACAAACTTGTTTGTTTTTACACTAACGGGCTCTTAACAATATTTAAGTTATAAAAAAAAAGAGTGCGAAAAAACCAAATTTTTTTGATTGGCTCAAAAAGAAACTTTGGGATTGCTGAATCAAAGACAAAAAAAATCCATTTTAAAATAGAAAGCAACGGAGCCATCATAGTATTTTTGAACTCCTCCGAAAAAAAAAAGAAGGGTGGCATTTTGATCATTTACCCATCTGGGGCTAATAGATTCTATTTTTTATCTTTCTTGAATGGAAAAGTTAGGGGTCAATTTGATTATAGAGCCGTATGCAATGCATAAAAGATAATGCCCGTACGGTTGTTCAATTCTATCCTTTTTCCTATTATTCTTTATCTTTCTTTTCTGTTTCTTTCATCACACCAGATAGAGAAACCTTCTATTATCAGGGTAATGATGCATCAACCTGCTAGTTCTTTTTATGAGGCACAAACGGGAGAATTTATCCTGGAAGCGGAAGAACTGCTGAAACTACGCGAAACCATCACAAGGGTTTATGTACAAAGGACGCGTAAACCTTTATGGGTTGTATCTGAAGACATGGAAAGAGACGTTTTTATGTCAGCAACAGAAGCCCAAACTTATGGAATTGTTGATCTTGTAGCAGTTGAATGAAAAAGTGGATTTTGTGCAAATCTGTGATTTGATATTTTATCTCCGAGTTTACTATATAAATAAATAAAAAATCCGGTTAGGATCAATCTAAACCAGCCCATTATATATATGACTCAACATGCCAACTATTAAACAACTTATTAGAAATACAAGACAGCCTATTCGAAATGTCACGAAATCCCCCGCTCTTCGGGGATGTCCTCAGCGTCGAGGAACATGTACTAGGGTGTATGTGCGACTCGTTTAGATCATGAGCTGACAGGAAAAAGCAAGAAAACTGCTTCCAGTATGACTGATCAGTACTAATGAATAGGATAGAATGGAAGAAGGAACTCCATTCACTATCTAAAAATAAGCAAATCTATCCTTCTATTGTGTATAAAGTTTATGGTTTCCGTTGGTGCAAATTCAATCACCTGAATTTAAGATGAGAAACAATTCTCCATTGGTAGCAACTGATTATCCATTAAGCGGAAAAATCTTATTAAAATTAAAAAAAAAAGAAGTTCTCGCTCAGTCAAGAACGGACTACGAGGGTCAGCTACCCAGCTAACTTTCCTAATTAAATACCGTTACTGTATAGGCGGGTCTCATTGTGAAAGACCTGTTACTGGATAATTCATAGGTAGAGCCAAAGAGTGTGGTGTGAACTATACAAGTTACCAATAACATTGATGAAATATTAAATGAAGTAAGGGCTCCGGTGTATAGAGAAGACCTCACCGTTTAAGAAGTAACCATAGAAACGAGGAAACCCACAATTTCTTTCATATTTCCCAGTAAAATACCCCAAAAAAGAAAAAATCGTGGTCGGGAAGGTTATAGTAGCCAAAGCCATTGGAATTTGTATTTTATACATTGGAAAAATCCGTTTGGTTATTAGTTATTAATAGGCCAGGACGGGAAAAATAATAACTGAAAGAAAAAAATCAATTAGTTATTTGTCAAAATTTTATTTATTCAATGACTAGAGTTAAACGCGGATATATAGCCCGGAAACGTAGAACAAAAATTCGTTTATTTGCATCAAGTTTTCGAGGATCTCACTCAAGACTTACTCGAACTATTACTCAACAGAAAATAAGAGCTTTGGTTTCGGCTAATCGGGATAGAGATAAGCAAAAGAGAAATTTTCGTCGTTTGTGGATCACTCGAATAAACGCAGTAATTCGAGAAAAGGGAGTATCTTATAGTTATAGTAAATTAATACATGATCTATATAAGAGGCAGTTGCTTCTTAATCGTAAAATACTGGCCCAAATAGCTATATCAAATAGGAATTGTCTTTATATGATTTCCAACGAAATCAGAGAAAAAGTAGATTGGAAAGAATACACCGAAATAATTTAAATGGGGTTCCCCGGAGAATGAACTCCGGGAGGGTGGAGTTGAAGTCAAAATTACTATGAGAAATGCGCTAAAGTAGTCAAAATGAATGAACACGTTCAATAAAAAAATCTTTTTTTTTCCGATTCGTTTTTTTTTTACGACACAATAATCTGGATTCTAAGATTTGTCAAATAAAACACCAATCCATGTTTGAGTTCAAATTGGAATTCTGATTGAAGTGAACAAAAAATAAGCCTATTTATTTCTGGTTCTAAGACCAGTAGTTCTAGTGGTCGACTCGATTCTTTCAAATTGTTTCTCATTATTGAGAAAAGGTAACAAAGATAAAATACGAGCTTGTTTTATAGCAATAGTAATTAATCGTTGTTGTTTCAAGGTCAATCTATTTACTCGTCTAGATAATATTTTTCCCTGTTCACTAATAAATCGACTAATTAAACTCATGTTTCTATAATCAATTCGATCCCCCGATTGAATCGGGGGCAAACGCCTACGAAAAGATCGCTTGGATTTAAGAAAAGGTCGCTTGGATTTATCCATGGTTTGTTTGTTTAGTTTATTTCTTATCCCGAAATATTTCTTAATTGTAATTTTAACTCCAAATAGGATTCTTTTTATTTAAATGCAATATCTTCTATTTATATTTCAATGTGTTCTATATAATGTCATTTTTCTCCTTTCAAGGATAAGACATACTCGGTTCAATCTATTTCTTTATTTCCCCATGAATCATATGTTTGTAACAATAGGGACAGAATTTTCTCAATTCTAATCGATTGGGCGTATTGTGCCGGTTCTTTTGAGTAATATATCTGGAAATACCCGTTGATACCTTCTTAACACCGTTTTGTATACAACTGGTACATTCCAAAATTACCGTTACCCGCGCATCTTTTCTCTTGGCCATGAACCTCCTTTGGATTTTTGATTTACTCAACTCTTCTATTTTGATTCGAAATGAAGAAAAAGAAAGGAAGGAAAAAATAAAAGTTATTAACTTGAAATCCAACTCTAAAAGATCAAAATCAATTAAATCAAAGCAAAGCCATAAAAGCCATAGTAAATAATAAGCAAGACAATGAGAATGAGTTCGAAATTCTATTTAACTCCGAAGGGCAGTTAAAGATCTTGTATTCTTGCCCTAGACCCCGATTTTCCTACTCTACCCCCACGTCTCTATTTTTAATTCGAATTTGAACCTGAGTCTCGCAGACGTTGAATCCATTTTTATTCTTTCTCTTTCGTCCCTTATTCTAAATTCTAAAAATTAGAAAAAAAAAAGGGAAAAAAGAGAAAAGAGGGAGGGGGGATTAGTCACAGATATTTGATTCTATTTCTAATCTTTTTCATTCCTTCCGGTGTCAATAGCTAGAATGAAAAAAAGGGGAATGTCAACGCATCGGGGAAAAAACGATTAATCTCTATCAATATACCTGCTAAAGCCCCGAACCATAACGTACTTAGTACTGGGGCCACGGAGAGATATGTTTTTAGATCTCGCATTGAAAAACCTCCTTTTTTATTGTAATACATAAAGATAATGCATATATGATTAGATGCATATGTAGTTAAGGGCCGTTTAGAGTTGTACACGGAATCCCTAATTCCAATTGAAATGTACAACGATCCATAAGATTTCCTTTTCTTATTATTATATGTAAAAATATGTTAAATGAGGCCAAAAAAGACGAAATGGACAGAAAAGCTGTGTGTCTCAATGCAGGAAATAGGGATGTGGAAAACAAGAAAGGAATTCTCTACAATTATACTGTAGAACAATTTGAAGGGATGTGGCGCAGCTTGGTAGCGCGTTTGTTTTGGGTACAAAATGTCACGGGTTCAAATCCTGTCATCCCTACCTATTACTGCCCCGTTGAGCAGTAACGAGGAATCAGCTGAGATCGATTCAAATTGCGTTGCTCGGAAGTTCATTTTTATGAAACTATAGAATATATAGATATAAAAAGAAAATGGATTAGTTTAAAAAAAATCTTTTCTTTACATCCTTTTCTATTCTGATAAGAAAGCGCTCTTAGTTCAGTTCGGTAGAACGTGGGTCTCCAAAACCCGATGTCGTAGGTTCAAATCCTACAGAGCGTGATTTTTTCTTCATGAATTCAATTAGACTGAAATGAATTCAGTCGCTTGCACAACAATTAGAATTTGACCTCCTGTGGATTAAAGAAAGGAGGAGGCCAATCAAAAAAAGAAATGTGAATTAATCAAAGGTCCAACTGATCGCCACGCCTGTATTGTAAATATGCAGTTACGAATAATCCAGCCAAAGTAATAGGAATTAGACCTAACACGATTCCAAATAGAAAAACTTCAATCATTTCAATTTTTTGAAAAGGAGAAAAAAAGCGGTAATATCTATACCTAAATATTAATCCGAATTGATGTGAATCTCAATGACCAAGAATTGACAATTGACATGGTAAATAACTCTAGAATACACAGAATCTCACAGAAGCATTTCCTTTCTGAATTGTTTCTTTCAAATAGAAATTTTAAATAAGTCGTATCTTGCTCAGACCAATAAATAAAGCTGAAGTTATAGTTAAAGCCACTAGTAGAAAACCGAAATAACTGGTTATAGTAAGCATGAAAGGGCTAAATGAAATATGGTATTTTTATACATATGTTTCTAAAGTATTTACCTAAGTTTCCATTTTTCTAACATAGGAAGATATACAAAAATACCAATTGAAATAATAAGTCCAATTGAAAGTTTTGGATTCATCTATCATTATAGACGGCACGAAAAAAGAGAAAGTAACAGGCATATAAAATGAAACCGATTCATCATTTCTAAGATCTAGCCATCTCGCGATTCCTATCAACCAAGTCGTCGAGAATAAACGAACTGGATCGTGTAACTTCATTTAAAAACGAAACTCTTTTTGAATTATTATTTTGAATTCCATTTTTATGGAATACTATGTTTCCTCGTTCGATATTTTAAAATAAAGCCTCTTCCTTGTAGCTAGATCCAAATTTGGATTGAGATCCAATCCAACAATTCATTACAACTATTGATTCCAATTATTTTATTCTTTTTTCACTTTCTTTCATCGAATCATATTTGTTACTGGACAATTAACAAATTCCTTAAAATAAAAAGGGGGGATTCTAACAAAAACTGCCTCTACAACCATGAAAAAGAAATTTATAGATCTCCCATCCACTTAAAATTGAATTGTGGAAATATGATAATCTCTTTCATTGTAAGAATTTTATATTAAATACAGCATCATTTTACATCAACAGATAAAGGAAAGGAAAAAGAAATTATTTAGCACTTCCTT